GATGCTCACTTATAAATCGGATCATATTCGAGCCCGCCAAGAAGTACTTGGTACTACAATCATTGGAGGAACAATACCCAAACCTCAGGATCCTCCAGAATCTTTTCGATTGCTCGTTCGAGAACTACGATCTTTGGCTCTGGAACTGAACCATTTCCTTGTATCTGAGAAAAACTTCCAGATGAATAGGAAGGAAGCTTAATCGACTTGTTATTGTTAATGAATCCGAATTTTTTCTATGATCGATCGGTATAAACATCAACAACTCCGAATTGGATTAGTTTCCCCTCAACAAATAAGTGCTTGGGCAAACAAAATCCTACCTAATGGAGAAATTGTTGGAGAAGTGACAAAACCCTATACTTTTCATTACAAAACCAATAAACCTGAAAAAGATGGATTATTTTGTGAAAGAATTTTTGGACCTATAAAAAGTGGAATTTGTGCTTGTGGAAATTATCGCGTAATCAGAGATGAAAAAGAAGACAAAAAATTTTGTGAACAATGCGGAGTTGAATTTGTCGATTCTCGGATACGAAGATATCAAATGGGCTATATCAAATTAGCATGCCCAGTAACTCATGTGTGGTATTTGAAACGTCTTCCTAGTTATATCGCGAATCTTTTAGATAAACCTCTTAAAGAATTAGAAGGCTTAGTATACTGCGATGTGTGATTTGATCAAAATTTTTATTTTATAGTTTTGAAATGAGAAACTGTCATCCCATTGAATCAATTTTGGATGCCCTGGATCTGACATGTTTCTTGGGAGAAGGAACATGAAACTCCGAATTATGGGTGGATTCAATATTCCCCAAAAAAGTGGAATTGGTCTATGGTCGATTCAGTAACAAAAAAATAGGAATTTCTAGTTCGACCTCGTGAAAATAGACTTATTTCTTTTTATTTTATTTTCGAAAGTTGTTTATACTCAAGTAAGCAAATACGTCACGGTTGCCAAAGTCTATACATCGTATATAGGTTTTAATACTAATAGTATTATGACATAACCGTCGAGGCGAGTTCCGTACCTAAATGATCAAATGGAAGGAAACATAGACAAGTAAATCCCTTATAAATTTAAATTCTTAAATTCCCAGGATCTTGGAATTCATCATTCGAAGGGAAGTAGACTACTCAAGAATTTCACATTTCATTTAGATTTAGGTTGGGATTGTGCGAATTGAATAAAGAATTCATAAATTCTAAAAAAAAAAAAATAAAAAAGGACCAAACAAAGAAGAATGAATTGGTGCTTGGTCTTCGTTGGGAACTTGAGTAAGGAGTAGCTCTTTTTTTTTTTATCGATTTTGAAATTTGAAAGCAGGAACTTTTTTTCTTTATCTTTCTTTTTTGGGGTGTAGCTACTTGAGCCGGATGAGAGGAAACTTTCACGTCCGATTTTGAAGGGGGGCGATCCTCTCGGATCCTATCCCAATTTTTCTTTTGCTAGGCACATAGCTAAAAAACCTATTTTCTTACGATTACGAGGTTCATTCGAATATGAAATCCAATCCTGGAAATACAGTATTCCGCTTTTTTTTACTACCCAAGGCTTCGATACATTTCGAAATAGAGAAATTGCTACTGGAGCCGGTGCTATCCGAGAACAATTATCCGATCTGGATTTGCGAATTCTTATAGATTTTTCGTCGGTAGAATGGAAAGAATTAGGAGAAGAAGGTCCTAGGGGGAATGAATGGGAAGATCGAAAAGTTGGGAGAAGAAAGGATTTCTTGGTTAGACGCATGGAATTAGCTAAGCACTTTCTTCGAACAAATATAGAACCCGAATGGATGGTTTTATGCCTATTACCAGTTCTTCCCCCCGAGTTGAGACCAATTATTCAAATAGATGGGGGTAAACTAATGAGTTCAGATATTAATGAACTCTATCGAAGAGTTATCTATCGGAACAATACTCTTACTGATCTCTTAACAACAAGTAGATCTACGCCGGGGGAATTAGTAATGTGTCAGGAAAAATTGGTACAAGAAGCCGTGGATACACTTCTTGATAACGGAATCCGCGGACAACCAATGCGGGATGGTTATAATAAAGTTTACAAGTCGTTTTCAAATATAATTGAAGGAAAAGAGGGAAGATTTCGCGAAACTATGCTTGGCAAACGGGTTGATTATTCGGGGCGTTCTGTTATTGTGGTAGGACCCTGTCTTTCATTACCTCAATGTGGATTGCCTCGCGAAATAGCAATAGAGCTTTTCCAGACATTTGTAATTCGTGGTCTAATTAGACAACATCTTGCTTCGAACATAGGAGTTGCTAAAAGTAAAATTCGGGAAAAAGAACCAATTGTATGGGAAATACTTCAGGAAGTTATGCAGGGGCATCCTGTATTGTTGAATAGGGCACCGACTCTGCATAGATTAGGTATACAGGCATTCCAGCCTATTTTAGTAGAAGGACGTGCTATTTGTTTACATCCATTAGTTTGTAAGGGATTCAATGCAGACTTTGATGGGGATCAAATGGCTGTTCATGTACCTTTATCATTGGAGGCTCAAGCGGAGGCTCGTTTACTTATGTTTTCTCATATGAATCTCTTGTCTCCAGCTATTGGAGATCCTATTTCTGTACCAACCCAAGATATGCTTATGGGGCTCTTTGTATTAACAAGCGGAAATCGTCGAGGGATTTATGCAAATAGATATAATCCATGGAATCGAAAAAATCAGCAAAAGGAAAGAATGGGCCATAAGAATGATAAGTATACGAAAGAACCCTTTTTTTGTAATTCCTATGATGTAATAGGAGCTTATTGGCAGAAAAGAATCTATTTAGATAGTCCTTTATGGATTCGGTGGCAACTAGATCAACGCGTTATTGCTTTAAGAGAAGCACCCATTGAAGTTTATTATGAATCTTTTGGGACGTATCATGAGATTTATGGACACTATCTAATAGTAAGAAGTATAAAAAAAGCAAATTTTTGTATATACATTCGAACCACTGTTGGTCATATTTCTCTTTATCGAGAAATCGAAGAAGCTATACAAGGCTTTTGTCAAGCCTGTTCAGACGATACACTCTATTTAATCAGAGGGATCTAAACTAAGTAATTCGATACTAAACTAACTATCGGCACAAATTCAGCTCTCTTCGGTTGCACTAGAACCAAACCCCAGTTCCTGAATTTCTATGCGAATTAAGATCGAGAAAAGGAAGTTTTCCAATCATTGACTCAAAATCCATTGTCGAACCCTACGCAGCCGAATATGGAGGTACTTATGGCCGAACGGACCAATTTGGTCTTTCACAATAAAGTGATAGATGGAACTGCCATTAAACGGATTATTAGCAGACTAATCGATCACTTCGGAATGGCATATACATCACACATCCTGGATCAAGTAAAGACTATGGGTTTCCAGCAAGCCACTGCTACATCCATTTCATTAGGAATTGATGATCTTTTAACAATACCTTCTAAGAGATGGCTAGTCCAAGATGCTGAACAACAAAGTTTGATTTTTGAAAACCACTATCATTATGGAAATGTACACGCGGTAGAAAAATTACGCCAATCCATTGAGGTATGGTATGCTACAAGTGAATATTTACGACATGAAATGAATCCTAATTTTAGGATGACGGACCCTTTTAATTCAGTCCATATAATGTCTTTTTCGGGAGCTAGAGGAAATGCATCTCAAGTACACCAATTAGTAGGGATGAGAGGATTAATGTCGGATCCACAAGGACAAATGATTGATTTACCTATTCAAAGCAATTTACGCGAAGGATTGTCGTTAACAGAATATATCATTTCTTGCTATGGAGCCAGAAAGGGAGTTGTGGATACTGCTGTACGAACATCAGATGCTGGATATCTTACGCGCAGACTTGTTGAAGTAGTTCAACACATTGTTGTACGTAGAAGAGATTGTGGGACTACCCGAGGGACCGCTGTGCGTCTTCGAAATGGGACGATGGCCGAAAGAATTTTCATCCAAACATTAATTGGTCGTGTATTAGCAGACAATATATATATGGGCCCACGATGCATTGCCATTCAAAATCAAGATATTGGGGTTGGACTTGTCAATCGATTTATAAATTTTCAACCCAAAACAATATCTATTCGAACTCCTTTTACTTGCAGGAGTACGCTTTGGATCTGTCGATTCTGTTATGGCCGGAGTCCTACTCATGGCGACCTGGTGGAATTGGGGGAAGCTGTAGGTATTATTGCGGGTCAATCTATTGGAGAACCGGGTACTCAATTAACATTAAGAACGTTTCATACCGGTGGAGTATTCACAGGGGGTACCGCAGAACATGTACGAGCCCCTTCTAATGGAAAAATCAAATTTAATGAAGATTTGGTTCATCCTACACGTACACGTCACGGGCATCCTGCTTTTTTATGTTATATCGATTTGTATGTAACTATTGAGAGTCAAGATAGTCTACATAACGTGATTATTCCACCAAAAAGTTTTCTTTTAGTTCAAAATAATCAATATGTAGAATCAGAACAAGTGATTGCTGAAATTCGCGCGAGAGTATACACTTTGAATTTTAAAGAGAAAGTTCGAAAACATATTTATTCCGACTCAGAAGGAGAAATGCACTGGAGCACCGATGTATATCATGCACCTGAATTTACATATAGTAATATCCATCTCTTACCAAAAACAAGCCATTTATGGATATTAGCAGGAGGTTCGTGCAGATCCAGTATAGTCCTTTTTTCACTCCATAAGGATCAAGATCAAATGAAGGCCCATTCTCTTTCTGTCGAAAGAAGATCTCTTTCTAGCCCATCAGTCAATAATGATCAAGTTAAATACAAATTCTTTAGTTCAAACCTTTCGGGTAAAAACGAAAGGGGGATTCCTGATTATTCAAAACTTAATCGAATCCTATGTACTGGTTATTCTAATCTGAAATATCCTGGTATCCTCCACGAAAATGCTGATTTATTAGCAAAAAAGAGAAAAAATCGATTCGTCATTCCATTTCAATTCATTGAAGAAGGGGAGACAGAAATAATGACCCACTCCGGTATCTCAATTGAAATACCTATACATGGCATTTTCCGTAGAAATAGTATTTTTGCTTATTTCGACGACCCCCAATACCGAAGAAAGAGTTCTGGAATTACTAAATATGGGCCTATAGGAGAGCATTCAATCGTCAAAAAAGAAGATTTAATTGAGCATCGAGGACTCAAAGAATTTAAGCCAAAATATCAAATGAAAGTCAATTATTTTTTTTTCATTCCCGAAGAAGTTTATATTTTACCCGAATCTTCTTCCTTAATGGTACGGAACAATAGTATCATTGGAATAGATACAAAAATTACTTTAAATATAAGAAGTCCAGTAGGCGGATTGGTTCGAGTCGAGAAAAAAAAAAAAAAAATGGAACTGAAAATCTTTTCTGGCGATATTCATTTTCCGGGGGAGATAGATAAGATATCCAGACACAGTGGTATTTTGATACCACCTCAAAGGGTAAAAACAAATTTTAAAGAATCAAAAAAAGTGAAAAATTGGATCTATGTCCAACGGATTACACCGAGCAAGAAAAAGTATTTTGTTTTGGTTCGCCCAGTAATCATATATGAAATAGCGGACGGTATAAATTTAGAAACCCTTTTCCCCCAAGATCTTTTGCAGGAAAAGGAGAATTTGAAACTTCGAGTTGTAAATTTTATTCTTTATGGAAATGGGAAACCGATTCGCGGAATTTCTGACACAAGTATTCAATTAGTTCGTACTTCTTTAGTGTTGAATTGGGAACAAGACAAAAACAATTCTTCTGTCGAAGAGGCCCGTCCTTCTTTTATTGAAGTAAATACAAATGGTCTGATTCGTGATTTCCTAAAAATACACTTAGTGGAATCCCATATTTCATATATCAGCAGAAAGAGGAATGATTCATCAGGTTCAGGATTAATCTCTGATAATGGGTCAGCTCGTACAAATATGAATCCTTTTTTTTCTGTTTATTCTAAGGCAAAGATTCAACAATCACGTAAACAAAATCAAGAAACTATTATTACTTTATTGAATCGAAATAAGGAATGTCAATCTTCTATAACTTTGTCATCATCTAATTGTTTTCGATTAGATCGATTCGGCGATGAAAAAGATTACAATGGAATAAAAGAATCAATTCAAAAAGGTTCTCTAATTCCAATTAGAAATTCGTTGTTGGGCCTTTTAGGAACAGCACATCCAATTGCAAATTCTTTTTCATTTTACGAGTTACTAACGCATAATGAGATTTCAATAACTAAATATTTGAAACTTGACAATTTAAACCGAGCTTTTCTAGTAATTAAATGTTTTTTAATGGATGAAAACGGGAGAATAGGTAATCCCGCTCCAGGCAGTAACAGCGTTTTTAATGCATTCCATTTGAATTGGTGTTTTCTACATAATGATTATAATCATTATTATTGTGAATGTGAAAAAAAATTCATAATAATTAGCCTGGGGCAGTTTATTTGTGAAAATGTATCTATAGCGAAAAATGGCCCACACCTAAAATCCGGTCAAGTTGTAATTGTTCGCGCCGATTCTGTAGTAATAAGATCTGCTAAGCCTTATTTGGCTACTCCGGGAGCAACCGTTCACGGTCATTATGGAGAAATCCTCTCTAAAGGCGATACATTAGTTACATTTATATATGAAAAATCGAGATCTGGTGATATAACTCAAGGTCTTCCAAAAGTGGAACAAGTCTTAGAAGTGCGTTCAATTGATTCAATATCTATAAATCTCGAAAAGAGAGTTGAGGGTTGGGATGAACGTATAAGAAGGATTCTTGGAATTCCTTGGGGATTCTTGATTGGTGCGGAACTAACTATAGTGCAAAGTCGTATTTTTTTGGTTAATAAGATCCAAAAAGTTTATCGATCCCAGGGGGTGCAAATACATAATAGACATATAGAAATTATTGTCCGGCAAATAACATCAAAAGTTGTGGTTTCAGAAGATGGAATGTCGAATGTTTTTTTACCCGGAGAACTAATTGGATTGTTGCGAGCGGAACGAACGGGTCGGGCCTTGGAAGAAGCAATTTGTTATCGAGCTATCTTATTGGGAATAACGAGAACATCTCTGAATACTCAAAGTTTCATATCCGAGGCGAGCTTTCAAGAGACTGCTCGCGTTTTAGCAAAAGCCGCTCTCCGAGGTCGGATCGATTGGTTGAAAGGCCTGAAAGAAAATGTTGTTTTAGGTAGTATGATCCCCGTTGGTACTGGATTCAATGGATTAATACACCTTTTAAGGCAATATAAAAGCATTCCTGTGAAAACAAAAAAGAAGACTTTATTTGAAGGGAAAATGAGAAATATTTTGTTCCACCACAGGGAATTATTTTATTCTTGTGTTTCAAAAAATTTCTATGACACAGCAGAATAATCGTGTAATTTTTAGGATTTAATGATTCGATTCCTGAGAGGGGATTCCACCATTTACCTATAATGGCCCTGTTTTTATATGTCATTTGTTACTAGCAATAAAGAAATAAATAGAATAACGAATAGAAAGAAATTAATTGCTCGGAGCGTGGATCAACGCCCAATCGCAGGGAAAAAAGAAGGTTCCATCGGAACAATTATTTATTTCAAGGTGCCTCATCTCTCTTTTTTCAAAGAAAAAAGAGAGATGAAGTGTGGGGAAAAATGATAAGAAGATATTGGAACATTAATTTGGAAGAGATGCTGGAAGCAGGAGTTCATTTTGGTCATGGTACTCGAAAATGGAATCCGAGAATGGCACCTTATATTTCTGCAAAACGTAAAGGTATTCATATTACAAATCTTACTAGAACTGCTCGTTTTTTATCAGAAGCTTGTGATTTAGTTTTTGATGCAGCAAGGAAAAGAAAACAATTCTTAATTGTTGGTACAAAAAATAAAGCAGCTGATTCAGTAGTGAGGGCTGCAAGAATGGCTCGGTGCCATTATGTTAATAAAAAATGGCTCGGAGGAATTTTAACGAATTGGTCTACTACAGAAACAAGACTTCAAAAGTTCAGGGACTTGGCAATGGAACAAAAGACAGGAAGACTCAACCGTCTTCCAAAAGGGGATGCGGCTCGATTGAAGAGACAGTTATCTCACTTACAAACATACCTGGGCGGGATTAGATATATGACGGGATTACCCGATATTGTAATAATAATTGATCAGCAAGAAGAATATACGGCTCTTCGAGAATGTATCACTTTGGGAATTCCAACGATTTGTTTAATTGATACAAATTGTGACCCCGATCTCGCAGATATTTCGATTCCAGCGAACGATGACGCTATAGCTTCAATCCGATTAATTCTTAACAAATTAGTATTTGCAATTTGTGAAGGCCGTTCTAGCTATATACGAAATGCTTGATTAATAATAAAAGAAATAATATTAGATAAAAAAAGTATTTTGTTAACCCAATAAATTTATGGAATCAGTTACTATTCCTCAATTGAATAAAAGAGATAAAAATAATTGGAAAAATTATGCGATTAGTTCGTATTGAAAAAATATACAATTCAAGTGGGCAAATCAAAAAAAAAAAGAACAGAGGGTTGTATCAGTTGAATCAAAATAATTTATTTAAAAGTTTTCATTCAGGGGGCAATATGAATATGAATGTTCTATCATGTTCCATCAACACATTAAAAGGGTTCTACGACATATCCGGTGTGGAAGTAGGCCAGCATTTCTATTGGAAAATAGGGGGTTTCCAAGTCCATGCCCAAGTACTTATTACTTCTTGGGTTGTAATTGCTATCTTATTAGGTTCGGCCATTGTAGCTCTTCGGAATCCACAAACCATTCCGACTGACGGTCAGAATTTTTTTGAATATGTCCTTGAATTCATTCGAGACGTGAGCAAAACTCAGATTGGAGAAGAATATAGTCCATGGGTTCCTTTTATTGGAACTATGTTTCTTTTTATTTTTGTTTCGAATTGGTCAGGGGCCCTTTTCCCTTGGAAAATAATAGAGTTACCCCATGGCGAGTTAGCTGCACCTACGAATGATATAAATACTACCGTTGCTTTAGCTTTACTTACGTCAATAGCATATTTTTATGCGGGCCTTAGCAAAAAAGGGTTAGGTTATTTCAGTAAATATATTCAACCAACTCCAATTCTTTTACCCATTAACATTTTAGAAGATTTTACAAAACCTTTATCGCTTAGCTTTCGACTTTTCGGAAATATATTAGCGGATGAATTAGTAGTTGTTGTTCTTGTTTCTTTAGTACCTTCAGTGGTTCCTATACCTGTCATGTTCCTTGGATTATTTACAAGTGGTATTCAAGCTCTTATTTTTGCAACTTTAGCTGCTGCTTATATAGGCGAATCCATGGAAGGGCATCATTGACGAATTTTAGAAAGAGTTTTTTTCTCTTGATCAAGGCAACCTATATCTATGCCAAAATCCATTTAGTGAACATAAATATAGACAGATATAGACAAAAATAGCCAAAACAAAACGGTTTATACGAGCTAGAGGAATAATAAAAAATATTACGATAGTAGGGAATTGCAAAAAAAAAANGGGGGGGGGAGAGATCCAAAAGATCTTTTTCCTACACCTACAATTTTGTCCCTTTATGACTCCTTCCAATCAATATTCTCTTTATATATTTTTTTTTTATTGTTTTCATTCATGCAATTACAATTTTAGGAGGCATAAGGAATCATAATCTAAAAATCTAAATAAGAATTCTTTATTTGTTGTTTACAATGTGAGATTCAAAGAAAAGAGGTTCTATAGAGTAATTCCCCTTTCAGTCAGATTTCGTTAATTCAATGATTGATCAAAAGAAAATCTTAATAAATTATTTATATATATTTAACAAATCGCATTAATTTAGATCAATCAAATACTTCTATTTCTATGGAATGATTCAGACTAATTCATATATCTCTTTAGGTTGATTATATTCGTGTAAGATAATGCTAAATAAAAGGAAGTGAAGCATTTTTTTTTTACACTTTCTAAAAAATGAGATTTA